TATGAACATAGTATAATGGCGGTTGGGCAAGTATGCCCCCATCGTCTAGTGGTTTAGGACATCTCTCTTTCAAGGAGGCAACGGGGATTCGACTTCCCCTGGGGGTAGGTTACTATGAAAGGAAATTGATCAATCCGGGATTATCAATTAACGACTGAAATTGATTCTTCCTGGGTCGATGCCCGAGTGGTTAATGGGGGCGGACTGTAAATTCGTTGACAATATGTCTACGCTGGTTCAAATCCAGCTCGGCCCAAAAATTGGATGATCCACCATTTGTTGTTTTATGAAAATGACCGATGTGCTCGGATACGTCCGTATTACATTACATATTTTTTCTACAAATTAGGAATTAGGATTTTGCTAAATTCCGTACAGGATCTGTAAGTCTAAAGTCTAAGAAAAACATTAAAGTAAAAAAAAAAAAGAGTCTTTTTTTTTTCATTGATTAATTTTTCAATTGATTTGGCAATAACGAACGGATTACTCGTAATCCGTGTCGATCTGCGCTAAAGTGCAGATCCATATATATATTTTATATCAAATCAATATATATATCTTTTATATCAATATATAAAAAAGCCCGCCTCTTTCAGTTACAGTACAACGGCAACGGTTGAATCTCAAATCAAATAGAAAAAAAGGGTTTGAATGAAATTGTAAGAATATGTATGCTATACGATTTATTCCCTGGGATTGTAGTTCAATTGGTCAGAGCACCGCCCTGTCAAGGCGGAAGCTACGGGTTCGAGCCCCGTCAGTCCCGATGGATATAAATACAATCAAAAAAATATTATTTCTAACAGGGACCCCCCTTTTTTTTTTATTTCTTTTTTAGTTTAAGGTATACAATATATTATATTTATATAATATAAATAATAAAGTAAAGGTTCCGATGAAGAAAGAAATAAAAATAAGGAATTTTTGATTGCATCAGAAAGTAAAATTTTTTTATTTGGTATGGATAAAAGATCTTCCTATGTTATACTATTTAATTCTCGACTATGAATCGATTTGATAGCTCAGATATTGTTATTCGTGATATTGATTCGATTTGATATCATCGAGATAAAATTGATACCATTGAATTTACCGCCGAAAGATTGAACATTTATATGGGATTAAATCCCGAAGTATTAATTTTATTAGAAATTAAAGAGAAAGAAAACATAGAGATTATGGAAGTAAATATTCTCGCATTTATAGCTACTGCACTCTTCATTCTAGTTCCTACTGCCTTTTTACTTATAATTTACGTAAAAACGGTAAGTCAAAGTAACTAATCTCTAGTTTTACTTAAACATGACTTCTGATTTCTTATCAATGCAATGATTGATAATGATTGAATAAAAAAAAATGAAAAAAGGATTTCAATTTCGGGTCTTAGTTTTAAACGAAATGATCAGACTACAATCAGCAAAATTTTATGAAATCCATATAGTATAGTCGAAAGAAATCAAATCTATTTCTTTCGACTATACTATCTATTATGGTAGTGTATAAAGTTTGACTCTATGTTTTATTGATTTGAAAAAATAAAAGGGTTAAATATGTACCAATCCATCTATCTATATCTATAAATAAATATTTATTTTCATATTAATACTATCTATATCTATAGATGGATATATATCGATATAGAATTTTTCTATTTCTGATTCTTTTCAGAGTCCCGGTATCATATTCGGTATGATATTCGGTAGGATATTTAATATATCCTATTATAAATATAGTATTTTAGCATTCCAAAAAATGAATTTATTAAATAATTGACAGATGATCCGGGGGTTCCATGAATTCTATAAAAAAAGTTTTTCATATTTCGAAAAGATTGGTAGTAACCAGTTCATCGAAATAGAAATCTTAGAAACAATTTGGTTGGAATGGGAATCCATTTCCCATTATTTGTATTCCCTTTACTTTCAAAATACGAAGATGGTTACAATTCAAATATTTGTTTGATTGAAAGAGTATTTTCAATATTATACATAGAATACATTCCACCACTGGAATACAATAGAATTAAAAAATGCAGATATAATTGCATTTAATTAATTAGTATTAATCAAATAACTAAATTCAATCGTTAAAAAATTTCAGAACCCAGCTATCAAACAATTGATACAGTTTGATCCCTTAACTCAATTAATAGTACCCTTAGAGCCCACTTCTTCCCCATACTACAAGGGAAAGGGAAAATGTAAAAACTACCATTAAAGCAGCCCAAGCAAGACTTACTATATCCATGTAAATTTTGTCTCCTATCGCTATCAATATGAAGGAATTATTTCATTATTGTTTACTAATTTTTCTTGTATTCTTTTCTTATTTAATTTTCACTAAAAATTTTATAATAATAATAGTGGAATCGCTGGTACAGAGTCAAAAAAAGATTCCTGGATAACATAATTGATGAAACAATTCAATAAATCCAATTATAACATCTAACAAGTTCTTATCTGATTTCTAGTAGAATTGAAAAAAAAAAATTAATAATAAAAAAGAAATCTAATTAGATTATTAATCTAACTAATAATGCAGAAGTGTTCATATACTTTACATAAGTCTGTATACAAGGCTTTTCTTCAACCCGAAAAATGGAATTATATTTCCCGTCCGACCTATCCCTTCTTATTCAAGACCCAATCTGTAGACGAACACTACAGTAGTAGTGGAGTAAAAGGACTATCATTTCGATTCCTTTTCACTACCTACTATAAATGAATTTTTCATTGAATTCGAGACAAAAAGATTTTAAGCATTTTAGAGAACAAACCTACTGATGCTTAGAATTTTGCATCAAACAAGTCTCAAAAGTCCTTTTGCCGCACTTGCTTCCTCGATCAACAAAACGGAATAAACTATTTCAATTCTCTTGTCGATCAGGCGACACCCGGATTTGAACTGGGGAAAAAGGATTTGCAGTCCCCCGCCTTACCACTCGGCCATATCGCCAAAATAATACAAAAAAAATATATGAGAATACCCCTCCCCTCAAAAAACCAAACAAAAAAGGGACGGGGTTCTAAACTTCTTTTTTTGATGTGTTTGTATCTTAAATTCCATTTTCTGTAATCCCCTTTTTCAAAGGGATCTCCTCCCTTTTCTATTCAAAAACGTATAGCTTTCAGTCACAAAAGCAAAAATGTCGGGACAAAGCGCAACCATTAACTACAAATTCCTGAATCTGAATCGAAAATGGTTTTTTCTTAATGAGATAAAAAAATCGAAATTCATAACCAATCAATATTGGTTTTTTTATTGAAAAAGAATCCTTCTCAATTTCAATTATAATTGAAATTATAACAGCAACGGTGAATATATGTCAACCCCAGAACATAAATTTTTATTCTTACACAGATATTATAGAATCGGGTATCTTATTCGTATATGATACCGAATATTATAGGGAATTTTAAAGAAATTCTCGTGCGTCCATTTTTGTGCCAATTTTTTATTAAATAGATTGATTGAGTTGATGATGAATAGAAAAAAGAAATTAACACGACATACGCGCTGTCCCGAACAAATATGACTGGAATAAAGTAAGAGACATAGATAGCTATAGTTGGGGTTAGATCTATGCATGTTTAATAAATCCTAGTCTTTTTACGCACTGCAATCGTATTCTCAAATTCTAAAAAAAAGGTAAAAATATCTCTCTTCTTTGTGAATTCGAATTCGTTTTGGAACAATTGAAAAGGGAAGTGCGAAAAAAATCAATACTATATTGTTTCTGCTTATTAGATTCTATCTTTATCTCATCGAGCCGAGCAAATCCCGAATTCAATTTTTGTTTTGAGATTCTTAATTCTTAAAAACCCCCCCGAAGTCTAGGTGAATTTTATAAATTTGTGTCGATTTATATTACAAGTTAGATAGATTAGATCGGTTTGTTTTATTACAAAAAAATTCCAATTCCAATTTGCGTATAAAATTATATTTATTCCTCTTTTCATAATAGGTATTTCATAGACGAAGTTAGGTAAAATTTCATGTGATTCAGTAAAGTAAAAAGAACCGAAATTCCATTATTGCTAAATATATTCATGTGATTCGATGAAGAATGACAGCGTGGGATATTTTCTATAAAATAAATGAAATGGGGAAATTGAAAATGCTTGGGGTTGGAAATGAAGGAATGTCTACACTACCCGGATTGAATCAAATACAATTTGAAGGGTTTTGTCGATTCATTGATCGGGGCTTAACAGAAGAACTTTTTAAGTTTCCAAAAATTGAAGATACAGATCAAGAAATTGAATTTCAATTATTTGTGGAAACATATCAATTGGTCGAACCCTCGATAAAAGAAAACGATGCTGTATATGAATCACTTACATATTCCTCTGAATTATATATATCCGCGGGATTAATTTGGAAAAACTGTAGGGATATCCAAGAACAAATAATTTTTATTGGAAACATTCCTCTAATGAATTCCCTGGGAACTTCTATAGTAAATGGAATATACAGAATTGTAATCAATCAAATATTGCAAAGCCCAGGTATCTATTATCGGTCAGAATTGGACCATAACGGAATTTCGGTCTATACCGGCACCATAATATCAGATTGGGGAGGAAGATTAGAGTTAGAGATTGATCGAAAAGCAAGGATATGGGCTCGTGTAAGTAGGAAACAGAAAATATCTATTCTAGTTCTATCATCAGCTATGGGTTCGAATTTAAGCGAAATTCTAGAGAACGTTTGTTACCCTGAAATTTTCTTGTCTTTCCTGAATGAAAAGGAGGAAAAAAAAATCGGGTCAAAAGAAAATGCCATTTTGGAGTTTTATCGCCAATTTGCTTGTGTAGGCGGAGATCCTGTATTTCCTGAATCTTTATGTACGGAATTACAAAAAAAATTTTTTCAACAAAGATGTGAATTAGGAGGGATTGGTCGACGAAATATGAACCGAAGGCTGAATCTTGATATACCTCAGAACAATACATTTTTGTTACCGCGAGATATATTGACAGCTGCGGATCATTTGATTG